GGACAAAAAAGAAGAGAACAAAAGAAAGGAGAAAGCACGAATAGAAATAGCAGAAGCTTGGGATACGATCCCATTTGCGCAAATAATAAGAGGTTTAATGTTAATAACTCAATCGACTCTTAGAAAATATATTCTATTACCTTCATTAATAATAGCTAAAAATATTGGCCGTATGCTACTATTGCAATTTCCTGAATGGTCTGAAGATTTAAAGGAATGGAATCGAGAAATACATATTAAATGCACCTATAATGGTGTTCAATTATCAGAAAGAGAATTTCCACAAAATTGGTTACGAGATGGGATTCAGATAAAAATCCTATTTCCTTTCTGTCTAAAACCTTGGCATGGATCTAAACTAAAGTATTCTTATCTAGATCGAATGAAAAAGAAAGGTCAAAAGGATGATTTTTGTTTTTTAACAGTTTGGGGAATGGAAACAGAATTTCCCTTTGGTTCTCCCCGAAAAGGTCCTTCCTTTTTTGAACCTATTTTAAATAAACTCGAAAAAAAACTTGCAAATTTAAAAAAAAAATACCTTTTCATTTTACAAATTTTAAAAGAAAGAACAAGATTCTTTTTAACTATTTCAAAAAAAACAAAAAAATGGTTTATAAAAAATATTCTATTTTTAAAAAGAATAATAAAAGAAATTTCAAAAATAAATCAAATTCTATTTTTATTTAATAGATTAAAAGAAGTAGATAAATTAGACGAAATTAAAAAAGATTCGATAATGGGGAATCCACTAATTAATGAATCCATGAATCACCTTACATCTAGAAATTGGACAAATTTTTTACTGACAGAAAAAAAAATGAATGGTCTAACTGATAGAACAAGTACAATTAGAAAAAAAATAGAAAAAATTAAAAAAGAGAAAAAAAAAGTAATTCCAGGAATAAATGTTAGTCTTAATCCTAATAAAAATGGTTATAATGCTAAAAGATTCGAATTAACAAAAATGATTTGGCAAATATTCAAAAGACGCATTGCTCGAATAATCCGTAAATTTGATTTTTTTATAAAATTTTTGATTCAAAAGATATATATAAATATCCTTCTATCTATGATTAATATTCCCAGAATCCATAGAAAAATTTTTATTGAATCAACAAAAACTATTATTGCTAAACCTATTTTAAATACTAAAAAAAATCATGAAAAAAGTAATCAAATTAATCAAAATACAATTGACTTTCTTTCAACTATACAAAAGCCCTTTTATAATATTAGTAATAATAATTCACCTATTTTTGATGAATTATTCTCTTTTTCACAAGCATATGTATTTTACAAATTATCACAAGTCCAAGTTCTTAACTTGTTTAAATTAATATCTATTTTTGAATATCATGGAACATCTTTTTTTCTAAAAACTTCAATAAAAAATTATTTGAGCAGACAAGGAATACTTGATTCTAAATTCAAAGATAATAAACTCCCGAACTCGAAAAAAAATCAATGGAAAGGCTGGTTAAGAGGTTATTATCAATATCATTTATCTCCGCTTAAATGGTCTAAATTAATAGCGCAAAAGTGGCGAAATAGCACCAAAAAGTGTCGTATAATTCAAGATAAAAATGTAAACACATCAGAGTCATATGAAAAAGAACAATTAAGTTATTATAAAAACCAAAGTGATTACGAAGTATATTTATTACCAAATCAGAAAGATAACTTTCAAAAATACTATAGATATAATCTTTTATCTTATAGATCTATTAATTACGAAAATACGGAAGACCCATCTATTTATAGATCACCATTCCAAGTCAATAAAACTCAAAAGAATTCTTATAATTACAATACACAAACAAGAAAAAATTTTGCTAGATTCACCTATATCCCTATCAAAATATTTTTAGGAAAAAGCGCTATTCTATATATGGAAAAAAATACGGATCGAAAACATTTTGATTGGAAAATTCTACATTTTGATTTTAGAAAAAAAATGGATATTGAAGCTTGGGTCAAGGTCAATACCAACAAAAATCAAAATATTCAGACCGAGGCTCTGAATTATCAAATAATTGATAAAATTGATAAAAAAGATATTTTTTATTTTATGTTTCATCAAGATGAAGAAAACAATTCATCCAATCAAAAAAACAAATGGGATTGGATGGGAATGAATACAGAAATACTAAGTCATCCTATATCGAATCTAGAAGTTTGGTTCTTCCCAGAATTTTGTCTATTTTATAATGCATATAAAATGAAACCCTGGTTTATACCAAGCAAGTTCCTTTTTTTTCATTTTAATCGAAATGAAAGTCTTAGTGAAACTCAAAACATGAATAGAAAACAAAAAGGAATTATACCGCCAAACGCAAAAAAATATTTTGAATTCAAGAAAAAAAAAGAAAAAAAAATTGCAAATGCAAATAAAAGAGATCTTAGATCAACTATGCAAAACCAAGAAAATCTTGTATCTGTTCTCTTAAACCAAGAAAACAGTATTTCGGAAAAAAACAGGATTTCGGAAACTTATTCGGAATCAGACATGAAAAAACTACAAAGGAAAAAACAATACAAGAGCAATACGGAAGCAGAACTAGATTTCTTCCTAAAAAGATATTTACTTTTTCAATTAAGATGGGATGGTGCTTTGAATCAAAGGATGATCAATAATATCAAAATATATTGTCTTCTGCTTAGACTGAAAAATCCAAAAAAAATAACCCTATCCTCTATTCAAAGGCGAGAAATGAATCTTGATATAATGCTGATTAAAAAGAATTTAACTCTTACAGAATTGATGAAAAGGGGGAGATTTATTATTGAACCTCTTCGTCTGTCTGTAAAAAAATCAGGTCAGTTTATTATCCATCAAACCATAAATATTTCATTAGTTCATAAGAGTAAGCATCGTACTACTCAAAGATACGGAGAGCAAAGATATGCCGATAAGGAGGATTTTGATAAATCCATTCGAAGTCATCTAACTGGAAATAATAATTCTTATTTGCTTTTCCCTGAAAATATTTTAGCGTCTCGACGTCGTAGAGAATTGAGAATTCGAATTTGTTTCCATTCAAAAAATAGTCAAGGTATGGATAAAAATATACTTGGGAATAATTTTAAAAGTTCGTGTCCATTTTTGACTGAAAATAAAGATCTTGATAGACATCAATTAAGTAAATTCTTTCTTTGGCCCAATTATCGATTAGAAGATTTAGCTTGTATGAATCGCTATTGGTTTGATACAAATAATGGAAGTCGTTTTAGTCTGTTAAGGATACGCATGTACCCCATAATTGAAAAGTGATTAATGAAACTTTATATCTGTACCATATCTGATATATGAAAGAAAACAAATACACATATAACTTGTCTTATATTTTCGTCTAATATCTGATACTAATGTTTTGTATGCTTATCCGAATGCAAGTTTAATTGGATTGATTCTTTATTATTTAACTTTATTTTTTAATAAAATTAGATATAGAATTCCATAAACAATAAGTTTATTGTGTATACAAAATTAAACTAACTCATATTATTATTACTGATTGGTAAAATTCATATTTTGTAAAAAAAAAAAGGGGGGGATTTTTTTATGGTAAAAAATTCATTCATTTCAGTGATTTCACAAAAAGAAAAAGAAGAAAACCCGGGGTCTGTTGAATTCCAAGTATTCTGTTTTACTAATAAGATACGAAAGCTTACTTCCCATTTGGAATTGCACAAAAAAGACTATTTATCTCAGAAAGGTCTGCGAAAAATTTTGGGAAAGCGCCAACGACTCCTAGCTTATTTATCAAAAAAAAATAGAGTACGTTATAAAGAATTAATAGGTCAGTTGAATATTAGAGAGATTAAAACTCGTTAATTTAAAAAATTAGTTTGCTTTTGATGACCCTCTTTTTATTTTCAGCAATTCATGGAAGAATGAATCGGGAAAAAATTTATGACTGCACCAGCTACAAGAAAGGACCTCATGATAGTCAATATGGGTCCTCACCACCCATCAATGCATGGTGTTCTTCGGCTCATCCTTACTCTAGACGGTGAAGATGTTATCGACTGTGAACCAATATTGGGTTATTTACACAGAGGAATGGAAAAAATTGCAGAAAACCGAACAATTATACAATATTTGCCTTATGTAACACGTTGGGATTATTTAGCTACTATGTTTACAGAAGCAATAACTGTAAATGCACCAGAGCGGTTGGGAAATATTCAAGTACCAAAAAGAGCTAGCTATATTAGAGTAATTATGTTGGAGTTGAGTCGTATAGCTTCTCATTTGTTATGGCTTGGACCCTTTATGGCAGATATTGGTGCACAGACGCCCTTCTTCTATATTTTTCGAGAAAGAGAATTAATATATGATCTATTCGAAGCTGCCACTGGTATGCGAATGATGCATAATTATTTTCGTATTGGAGGAATAGCCGCTGATCTACCTCATGGCTGGATAGATAAATGTTTGGATTTTTGCGATTACTTTTTAAGGGAGGTTGCTGAATATAAAAAGCTTATTACACGGAATCCTATTTTTTTAGAACGAGTTGAAGGAGTAGGCGTTGTTAGTGAAGAGGAAGCAATAAATTGGGGTTTATCAGGACCCATGCTGCGGGCTTCCGGAATACAATGGGATCTTCGTAAGGTTGATCATTATGAGTGTTATGACGAATTTGACTGGGAAGTCCAATGGCAAAATGAGGGGGATTCATTAGCTCGTTATTTAGTACGAATCAGTGAAATGACAGAGTCTATAAAAATTATTCAACAGGCTCTGGAAGGAATTCCAGGAGGGCCCTATGAAAATTTAGAAACCCGGCGCTTTGCTGTAGTAAGAAATACCGAATGGAATGATTTTGAATACCGATTCATTAGTAAAAAACCTTCTCCTACTTTTGAATTGCCGAAGCAAGAACTTTATGTAAGAGTTGAAGCTCCAAAAGGAGAATTGGGGATTTTTATGATAGGAGATCAGAATATTTTTCCTTGGAGATGGAAAATTAGACCGCCGGGTTTTATAAATTTGCAAATTCTTCCGCAATTAGTTAAAAGTATGAAATTGGCTGATATTATGACGATACTAGGTAGCATAGATATCATTATGGGAGAAGTTGATCGTTGAAATGATAATTAATACAACAGAAGTCGAAGCTATCAATTCTTTTTCTAGGTTGGAAGTCTTAAAAGAAATCTATGGCATCGTATGGGCGTTTGTCCCTATTTTAACTACTGTATTAGGAATTACAATAGGTGTACTCATAATTGTTTGGTTAGAAAGAGAAATATCTGCCGGCATACAACAACGTATTGGCCCTGAATATGCCGGCCCATTGGGGATTCTTCAAGCTCTAGCAGATGGGACAAAATTGATTTTCAAAGAGAATCTTTTGCCATCTAGAGGAAATATTAGTTTATTCAGTATTGGCCCCTCCCTAGCTGTCATATCCATTTTGTTAAGTTATTCAGTAATTCCTTTTGGCTATCATCTTGTTCTAGCCGATCTCAGTATAGGTGTTTTTTTATGGATTGCTATTTCAAGTATTGCTCCCATTGGACTTCTTATGTCAGGATATGGATCAAATAATAAATATTCCTTTTTAGGTGGTCTACGGGCTGCTGCTCAATCAATTAGTTATGAAATACCATTAACTCTATGTGTGTTATCAATATCTCTACGTGTGATTCGTTAAAACAAAAACTTTCTCTTATTTCATTTTTCATTTCTAGTAAAAAAGTTAAATGAATTGAATCCATTTTCATTATTTTCTATTCATCAGTTAAATTGATGAACTAAACCAGATAGTTATATGAGTGAAAGAAAACAGCTTACAAATTCGCAGTAAAAAATGGAGCCTCATTGCCTATGTACAAGAGTTAAATGAAAAGGAAACAACAGTCTATACTGTTTACCCCAAGCTTGATTGATTAATCATTATGTCTTGAAGCGGGTTTAAAATAAAAGATCCAATTCGAGAAAATTTTTACTATCTATTCCCATAGTTGTATTACTATAAGAATAATAAAGAATAATAGAGGATTGAGCAAAAAAGAGTGGATGATTAGGAACACCAAGATACAAAAAGGATTAGTAATGTAACTAATGAAAATTATCCAATGGGATATTTCGACATCAAGAAAATTTAATTGGGGCTTTAAGTTAGTAGAAACGATCAAGTAGTACTTCCCATGATTTCGATCCAGAGTATGCTCCTATCCCCGATTAAATAAATAACTATCAAGAACGAAGTAATCCTTTTACCCTTTTTTTACGTCTACCCTTTTATGAGAAAGGAGAATAGGAACAAAAAAAATGGAAAATCGAAAACAAAGACAGTTTTTTTCTTTCCTATCATAGAACTTTAAAGAATTAGAAAAGAATTAGAATTCTTATCCTGATTCCGGAACTAATGTCTAATTTTTGTAATCAACAATAATAGGTTGAAATTTATATTAATCTATTAATCAAAATTGCTACAAAAAAAAAATTATTCAAGGATTAAGTTATTACTCAACAAAGAACAATTGAATTATTAAAAAAAGATGAGATAAATTCCTAAGCACGGTTTATTAGAACTATATTCTATAGCAGACAGAATTTCATTGGTCTAATTCGGAACCTTACAATCTATTTTTAGTTTGTTTATCTATCGTACAAACATATTAAAATTTAAAGAATATCAAAGAGGTTTTTAGATTTAGCTGGGACTTTCGAGGAGCCGTATGAGATGAAAATCTCATGTACGGTTCTGTAATAGAGATGATAGCAGTGCTGTTATCACCGACTATGATTATCTAACAGTTCAAGTACAGTTGATATAGTTGAAGCACAATCAAAATATGGTTTTTGGGGGTGGAATTTGTGGCGTCAACCTATAGGATTTTTCGTTTTTCTAATTTCTTCGCTAGCGGAATGTGAGAGATTACCCTTTGATTTACCAGAAGCAGAAGAAGAATTAGTAGCAGGTTATCAAACCGAATATTCAGGTATTAAATTTGGTTTATTTTACGTTGCTTCGTATTTAAATTTACTAGTTTCTTCATTATTTGTAACAGTTCTTTACTTAGGCGGCTGGAATCTTTTTATGCCGTACATATTCATTCCTGAATTTTTTGAAGTAACTAAAGCAAGAAAAATAGTTGGAGCCATAATTGGTATCTTTATTACATTGGCTAAAACGTATTTTTTTTTGTTCCTTTCTATCACAACAAGATGGACTCTACCAAGGCTGCGAATGGACCAACTATTAAATCTTGGGTGGAAGTTTCTTTTACCTATTTCTCTCGGTAATCTATTATTAACAACTTCTTTCCAACTTCTTTCACTATAAAAAAAATAGTGATATTTTATATTTACCATTTGTCTAAAACAAGAGAAAGAAACAAATAAAAAATTTCTATAGACATTTACGATATGTTCCCTATGGTAACTGGGTTCATGAATTATGGTCAACAAACAGTACGAGCTGCAAGGTACATTGGCCAAGGTTTCATGATTACCTTATCTCACGCAAATCGTTTACCTGTAACCATTCAATACCCTTATGAGAAATTAATTACATCAGAGCGATTCCGGGGCCGAATTCACTTTGAATTTGATAAATGTATTGCTTGTGAAGTCTGTGTTCGTGTATGTCCTATAGACCTACCCGTTGTTGATTGGAAATTTGAACCCGATATTCGAAAGAAACGGTTACTTAATTACAGCATTGATTTTGGAATCTGTATATTTTGTGGAAATTGCGTTGAGTATTGTCCAACAAATTGTTTATCAATGACTGAAGAATATGAACTTTCTACTTATGATCGTCACGAATTGAATTATAATCAAATTGCTTTGGGGCGTTTACCCATGTCAGTAATTGACGATTATACAATTCGAACAGTTTTGAATTATCCTCAAATAAAAAATGGCTAGGTTTTTTTGTTTGATTAATAACTACAAATCAAAACTATTGATTGATTAGTTAGAATCACGATGAAATTTGAATTCAAAATAACGAGTTTCTACTTTACTAAAGAATGCAAGTGTTCTAATAATTATATCTCCATCGATCCATATTTATTAGGGTTAAATTCAATTAACATAGGATAAAAAAAAGTAACCTTCTTTTGCCTAGTCAGATCAACAAAGTCATGATATTTCTATTTTCTTATTATTTTACATAGAATGGATTTACCTGGACCAATACATGACTTTCTTTTAGTCTTCCTGGGATTGGGTCTTATAGTAGGAAGCCTCGGAGTGGTATTACTTCCCAATCCAATTTATTCTGCCTTTTCTTTGGGATTGGTTTTTTTTTGTATATCTTTATTCTATATTCTCGCAAACTCCCACTTTGTAGCTGCGGCGCAGCTCCTGATTTATGTAGGAGCTATAAACGTTTTAATCCTATTTACTGTGATGTTCATGAATGGTTCAGAATATTACAAAGATTTCCATCTTTCTACTATTGGAGATGGGATTACTTCGCTAATTTGTACAAGTATTTTAATTTCCCTAATTAGCACTATTCTAGATACGTCATGGTACGGGATCATTTGGGCTACAAGATCCAACCAGATTCTAGAACAAGATTTGATAAGTAATAGTCAACAAATTGGTATTCATTTATCAACTGATTTTTTTCTTCCATTTGAACTCATTTCAATAATTCTTTTAGTTGCTTTAATAGGTGCAATTGCTGTAGCTCGTCAATAAGAAATCTTTCAAAATAGGAATCCAACTCTATTTTTTTTTATAGATTTTTACATTCATTTGTGTTCCATTCTATTTGAATTCATGCCGAAAATTCAAATAGAAATGTTTTTATTTCAATCTATTAACAATATAATTTTCTATTTGTTATATTTTAGTTAATTAAATTGATTGAATTGTTGTTCATATTGAACTGAATTGAGATTGCTAAGGAGTTAGTTAATCATGCTCGAACATGTACTTGTTTTGAGTGCCTATTTATTTTCTATCGGTATTTATGGATTGATCACGAGTCGAAATATGGTTAAAGCACTTATGTGTCTTGAACTTATATTGAATGCAGTTAATATTAATTTTGTAACATTTTCTGATTTTTTTGATAATCGTCAATTAAAAGGAACTATTTTTTCCATTTTTATTATAGCTATTGCAGCTGCTGAAGCAGCAATTGGATTGGCTATTGTTTCGTCAATTTATCGTAATAGAAAATCAATTCGTATTAACCAATCCAATTTGTTGAATAAATAAAATGAATTTAATATTATTAAATTCATTTGGCTTAGCATATTTACCGCGTAAGATAGAAATAAAATTATTTTTACAAAAACAAAAAAATTCAAAGTATCTTGGCTCTCTCTCAAAACATAAGTCAATCTAGAAATAGATTGATTAGAAAAAAAATTTAATAACTTATTGATTCGTCTGGTAATTAAATCGAATTTATTTAGTAAGTTTACTTGATTTACTAGATCGAAAATTTATGACATCCAAAAATGTATAGATCCAATGTCACATTCAGTAAAAATTTATGATACATGTATTGGGTGTACTCAATGTGTCCGAGCTTGTCCCACAGATGTATTAGAAATGATACCTTGGGACGGCTGTAAAGCTAAGCAAATTGCTTCTGCTCCAAGAACAGAGGATTGTGTAGGTTGTAAGCGATGTGAATCCGCCTGCCCAACGGATTTCTTGAGTGTTCGGGTTTATTTATGGCATGAAACAACCCGTAGCATGGGTCTAGCTTATTGATACGTTCCAGAAAAAAACTCCACTTGAATGCATTTGATTTTTTTATCGACAAAAACCCGTACTCAAAATACAAAAAATACAAAATTTAGCTTTTGTTCGAGTACGGGTTTTTCTGGTCTAAGTGTATCTTGCCTTTACCACGAATTATTTTCCTTGGTTAACAATAATTGTAGTTTTTCCCATATTTTTGGGTTCTTTCATTTTCTTTCTTCCCCATAGAGGAAATAGAATAAACCGGTGGTATACTATAGGTATATGTTTATTGGAACTTCTGTTAACGACCTATGTATTCTGTTATCA